GCTTACGTAGCTTAAATAAAGCACAGCACTGAAGATGCTGAGATGAGCCCTAAAAAGCTCCGAAAGCACAAAGGTTTGGTCCTAGCCTTACAATCAACTTTTTCTGAACTTACACATGCAAGCATCCGCACTCCTGTGAAAATGCCCTTAAGCCTCTTTAACAGGGGATAAGGAGCTGGTATCAGGCACTACTTTAAGCCCATGACACCTTGCTATGCCACACCCACAAGGGAATTCAGCAGTGATAAACATTGAACATGAGCGAGACAAAGCTCGATTCAGTTACAGTTTATAGAGTTGGTCAATCTCGTGCCAGCCGCCGCGGTTATACGAGAAACTCAAGTTGATTATTTTCGGCGTAAAGCGTGATTAAGGTGACTACTAACTAGAGTCAAACTCCAACCAAGCTGTCGCACGCTTTCGTTGGTCTGAAGAACATTCACGAAAGTAACTCTACCCCCCCCCACACTTGAATTCACGACCGCTAGGAAACAAACTGGGATTAGATACCCCACTATGCCTAGCCATAAACTTTGACTATTTACGCAAAAATCCGCCAGGGAACTACGAGCCTAAGCTTAAAACCCAAAGGACTTGGCGGTGCTCCAAACCCACCTAGAGGAGCCTGTTCTATAATCGATACCCCTCGCTAAACCTCACCACTTCTTGCCAAACCCGCCTATATACCACCGTCGCCAGCCCACCTCGTGAGAGACTCCTAGTAGGCTTAATGATCAAGCATCAATACGTCAGGTCAAGGTGTAGCATATGAAGTGGAAAGAAATGGGCTACATTTTCTATTCCTTAGAATAAACGAAAGATCTTTATGAAATCAGATCGGAAGGCGGATTTAGCAGTAAAGAGAAACAAGAGAGTTCTCTTTAAAATGGCCCTGGAGCGCGCACACACCGCCCGTCACCCTCTTCTACAAATTATATAATTTAAATAAACACATAACAAATACTAAGAAGAGGCAAGTCGTAACATGGTAAGCACACCGGAAGGTGTGCTTGGAACCAAAGTATAGCTTAACCAAAGCCTCTCGCTTACACCGAGACAATATCTGTTAAACCCGGATTACCTTGAGCCAAAAACCTAGCATTCCAAAAATAAACAAACAAATATCTCTTCATCCTCATCAATCACTAATTAAACCATTTTAAAATTTTAGTATAGGCGATAGAAACAAGTCTTAATAGCTACAGAAAAAGTACCGCAAGGGAAAGGTGAAATAGAAATGAAATAACTAACAAAGCAACAAAAAGCAGAGAATAAGCCTCGTACCTTTTGCATAATGGTCTAGCCAGTCCTAATCAAGCAAAAAGAATTTTAGTTTGACCACCCGAAACTAAGCGAGCTACTCCGAGACAGCTTTATAGAGCAAACCCGTCTCTGTGGCAAAAGAGTGGGAAGATCTCCGAGTAGGGGTGACAGACCAAACGAGCCTAGTGATAGCTGGTTGCTCAGGAAACGAATATTAGTTCAACCCTAAAACAGATTTTTAACAGATAAAGTAAAAAATCAACTTAGGATTTATTCAATCAGGGTACAGCCTGATTGAAACAGGATACAACCTACAATATTGGGTAAAGATTATAATCCTTAAGGGAATTGAGTCAGTGGGCCTAAAAGCAGCCACCTGAAAAGAAAGCGTCAAAGCTCGCTCAACATAAAACCCTTTAATTAGTATAGCAAATTCTAAACCCACAATTTATACTGAGCTGTTCTATATAAATATAGAAGCACTTATGCTAGAACTAGTAATGTGAATATACAATTCTCCAAAATGTGAGTGTAGATCAGATCGAATAAGTCACTGATACTTAACGTCCTCTTTGAGATCCTTGCAACAACAAAACAAGAAAACCATGCACTAAACACCGTTAATCTAACACAAGAACATTTCAGGAAAGATTAAAAGACGCAGAAGGAACTCGGCAAATTACGAACCCCGCCTGTTTACCAAAAACATCGCCTCTTGCCAACAATCATGTATAAGAGGTCCAGCCTGCCCAGTGACTATATGTTCAACGGCCGCGGTATTCTGACCGTGCAAAGGTAGCGTAATCACTTGTCTTTTAAATAAAGACTGGTATGAACGGCACCACGAAGGTTCAACTGTCTCCTGCATCCAATCCATAAAACTGACCTCCCCGTGCAGAGGCGGGGATATCACCATAAGACGAGAAGACCCTATGGAGCTTAAAACTAAAGGCAACTGCCAAACTATTCTACCCATAAGGATAAACTATAAAACAAGCAGAAATTGACCTAAAGTTTTCGGTTGGGGCGACCATGGAGAATAAAAAATCCTCCTTGAAGAATAGGGCTTACAACCCTTAACCAAGAACCACTATTCTAAGTAACAAAATTTATGACTGCAATTGATCCAGTCTTACTGATCAACGAACCAAGTTACCCTAGGGATAACAGCGCAATCCATTTCAAAAGTTCCTATCGACAAATGGGTTTACGACCTCGATGTTGGATCAGGGCATCCCAGTGGTGCAGCCGCTACTAAAGGTTCGTTTGTTCAACGATTAAAGCCCTACGTGATCTGAGTTCAGACCGGAGTAATCCAGGTCAGTTTCTATCTATGAAGTATTTTTTCTAGTACGAAAGGACCGAAAAAATGAGGCCAATGTTAAAATAAGCCTCCCTCTATATCAATGAAAACAACTAAATTGAAATTAGAACTAATACACTGCCCAAGATCAGGGCTAGCTAGCGTGGCAGAGCCCGGCTAATGCGAAAGACCTAAGCTCTTTTCACCAGGGGTTCAAATCCCCTCGCTAGCTATGTTGACCATTATTACCCATCTAATTAACCCACTTCTCTATATAATTCCAGTACTTCTGGCAGTTGCGTTCCTAACTTTAATCGAACGAAAAGTCCTAGGCTATATACAACACCGTAAAGGCCCTAACATTGTAGGACCAACCGGTCTGCTTCAACCAATTGCAGACGGGGTCAAGCTATTTATTAAAGAACCTATCCGACCCTCTACCTCTTCCCAAACCTTATTCTTAATCGCACCCACTATGGCTCTGGCCTTAGCCATATCCATTTGAGCCCCCCTTCCTATACCATTCTCACTAGCAGATTTAAACCTGGGGATCCTATTTATTCTGGCCTTATCAAGCCTCACAGTATACACTATTCTCGGGTCGGGGTGATCATCAAATTCTAAATACGCCTTAATTGGAGCACTACGAGCAGTTGCGCAAACCATTTCTTATGAAGTAACACTCGGATTAATCCTGCTCTGTATAATTTTACTAGCTGGTGGATTCACCTTGTATAACTTCAATACAACACAAGAACAAATATGATTGATCATTCCTGGGTGACCAATAGCAGCAATATGATATATTTCTACACTAGCAGAGACGAACCGAGCACCCTTCGATCTAACGGAGGGGGAGTCTGAACTCGTTTCAGGTTTTAATGTTGAGTACGCAGGAGGACCATTTGCCCTATTCTTTCTAGCCGAATACGCCAACATTTTAATGATGAACACACTATCTGCCATCCTCTTTCTAGGGTCTTCATTCATAAATCATCCAGAATTAACAACAATCTCTCTAATAATCAAATCATCCATCCTGTCTTTAGTGTTCCTATGAGTACGAGCATCATACCCACGATTTCGGTATGATCAACTCATGCACTTAGTATGAAAAAATTTTCTTCCAATCACACTAGCAATAACACTATGACATATTTCATTACCAATCTCCTTGCTAGGCCTACCATCACAAACCTAGGAAATGTGCCCGAAAGTTAGGGATCACTTTGATAGAGTGAAACATATGGGTTCAAACCCCATCATCTCCTTAGAAAGACAGGAATTGAACCTGCACCTGAGAGATCAAAACCCTCCGTACTTCCACTATACCACTCTCTAGTAAAGTCAGCTAAAAAAGCTTTTGGGCCCATACCCCAAACATGTTGGTTAAACCCCTTCCTTTACTAATGAACCCAATCACCCTATCAATTGTATTAACCAGCCTTGCCTTAGGAACAATCTTTACCGTATCAAGTAGTCATTGACTTCTTGCTTGAATGGGTCTTGAAATCAACACATTAGCAATTATTCCCCTTATAACTCAACACAAGCACCCACGAGCCATTGAAGCCTCAACAAAATACTTTTTAACACAAGCAGCAGCTTCAGCTCTTCTTCTCTTCTCTAGCCTAAATAACGCCTGATTAACCGGAGAGTGATCAATTCTAGACCTAACAAACCCACTATCGTGCGCAACTATGACTATTGCAATCTGCATAAAATTAGGACTGGCACCATTCCACTTTTGACTGCCGGAAGTCCTTCAAGGACTAAGCCTCACTACAGGTTTAATCCTATCAACATGACAAAAACTAGCCCCAATAGCTATTTTGTACCAAATTTCTCCTATACTAAACACACCACTCCTACTCACAATTGGTCTAACATCAACACTGGTCGGTGGGTGGGGTGGGCTAAATCAGACCCAGTTACGAAAGATCCTAGCTTTTTCATCTGTTGCACATCTAGGCTGAATAATCTCTATTCTTCCGTTTTCACCTCAACTGATAGTCCTAAACCTAGCTATCTATTTAATTATAACTTCTACCATATTTTTGACACTAATAACCATTTCATCAACAAAAATTTCATCTCTAGCTACTTCATGATCTAAGTCCCCAACTACCACAGCACTATCTCTCCTCACCCTTCTATCTCTAGGCGGCCTCCCACCTCTTTCAGGATTCTTACCAAAATGACTTATTATCCAAGAATTAACTAATCAAAACACAACTATTTTAGCCACAGTATTAGCCCTATCAGCATTACTTAGCTTATTTTTTTACTTACGCCTAACATATGTCGTCACACTAACATCATCACCAAACACATCTAATATGACTATTACATGACGACATCACTCTAAACAACCAACTATTTTATTAGCAATTTTTCTAATCTTATCCTCATTTATTATCCCAATCTCACCATTAATGGTGGTATAGAGATTTAAGTTAACTAGACTAAGGGCCTTCAAAGCCCTAAGCAGGAGTTAAAATCTCCTAATCTCTGTATTAAGGCTTGCAGGACTCTATCCTACATCAACTGAATGCAACTCAAACACTTTAATTAAGCTAAAGCCTTCCTAGAAAGACGGGCTTCGATCCCGCAACATTTTAGTTAACAGCTAAACGCTCAATCCAACGAGCTTCGTTCTACTTCTCCCGTTTTTAAAAACGAGAAAACGGGAGAAGCCCTGGCAAACCTTTCGTTTGCTTCTCGAGATTTGCAATCTGGCATGTCAGACACCGCAGGGCTTGGAAAGAAGAGGACTTGAACCTCTGTATACGGGGCTACAACCCGCCGCCTATTACTCGGCCACCTTACCTGTGGCAATTACTCGTTGATTATTCTCAACAAATCACAAAGACATTGGCACCCTTTACTTAGTTTTTGGTGCTTGAGCAGGGATGGTCGGAACCGCTCTTAGCCTTCTAATTCGAGCAGAACTAAGCCAACCAGGAACTCTACTTGGAGATGACCAAATTTATAATGTTGTCGTTACAGCACATGCCTTTATTATAATTTTCTTCATAGTTATGCCTATTATAATTGGCGGTTTTGGTAACTGATTAGTTCCTTTGATAATTGGAGCCCCTGATATAGCATTCCCCCGGATAAATAACATAAGCTTCTGACTCCTCCCACCATCTTTCCTTCTCTTATTAGCATCATCTGGGGTTGAAGCAGGAGCTGGAACAGGTTGAACTGTTTATCCACCTTTAGCTGGAAACCTAGCACATGCTGGAGCATCAGTTGATTTAACAATTTTTTCTCTTCATTTAGCTGGTGTATCATCTATTCTAGGAGCAATTAATTTTATTACAACAACAATTAACATAAAACCTCCAGCTATATCACAATACCAAACACCACTATTTGTTTGATCCGTATTAATTACTGCTGTGCTCTTACTTCTTTCCCTCCCTGTTTTAGCTGCAGGGATTACAATACTATTAACTGATCGAAACCTAAACACAACCTTCTTTGATCCTGCTGGTGGTGGTGATCCTGTACTCTATCAACACTTATTTTGATTCTTTGGGCACCCAGAGGTATACATTCTCATTTTACCAGGATTTGGCATGATCTCCCATATTGTGACTTACTACTCAGGAAAAAAAGAACCTTTTGGTTATATGGGGATAGTATGAGCAATAATGTCAATCGGACTTCTAGGGTTTATTGTCTGGGCCCACCACATATTTACAGTTGATCTTAATGTAGACACTCGAGCCTATTTTACATCAGCAACAATAATTATTGCTATCCCTACTGGTGTAAAAGTATTTAGCTGATTAGCTACTATACACGGAGGAACAATTAAATGAGATGCTCCAATATTGTGAGCCCTTGGTTTCATTTTCTTGTTTACCGTTGGTGGCTTAACAGGCATTGTCCTTGCCAACTCATCACTAGATATTATACTTCATGATACTTATTATGTAGTAGCACACTTCCACTATGTCCTTTCTATAGGAGCTGTATTTGCTATTATAGGAGGATTCGTCCACTGATTCCCCCTATTTACTGGTTATACACTGCACGAAACATGAGCAAAAATCCACTTTGGAGTAATATTTGCTGGTGTAAATTTAACCTTCTTCCCCCAACACTTCCTTGGCCTGGCTGGAATGCCTCGACGATATTCTGATTACCCAGACGCATACACATTATGAAACACTGTTTCATCTGTCGGATCCCTAATCTCTCTAGTGGCTGTAATTATGATAATATTTATTATCTGAGAAGCATTTGCAGCTAAACGGGAAGTCTCACTAACAGAACTAACATCAACAAATATTGAATGACTTCACGGCTGCCCACCCCCATATCACACCTTTGAGGAACCGGCCTTTGTTCAAATTCAACCAACCAATAATTAAAGACGAGAAAAGAGGGAATCGAACCCCCATGTTCTGATTTCAAGTCAGTCGCATCACCACTCTGCCATTTTCTTACTAATGAACCATTCGAGATGTTAGTAAAATATTATACCTCCTTGTCAAGGTGGAGTTGTTGGTTAAACTCCAGCACATCTCAACATGGCACACCCATCACAATTAGGTTTTCAAGACGCAGCCTCCCCAATCATAGAAGAGTTACTACACTTCCACGACCATACGCTAATAGCCGTTTTTCTTATTAGTACGCTTGTCCTTTATATTATTACCATTATGATAACTACTAAATTAACTAATACGAACTCTATAGATGCCCAAGAAATTGAGATAGTATGAACTATTATACCAGCCATTATCCTTATTATGATTGCCCTTCCATCCCTTCGTATTTTGTACTTAATAGATGAAGTTAACGACCCTCATCTAACAATTAAAGCAATTGGCCATCAATGATATTGAAGCTACGAATACACAAACTATGAAGACCTATCATTTGACTCATACATAGTCCCAACTAATGACCTTGCCCCAGGACAATTCCGACTGCTAGAGGTTGATAACCGGATAGTGGTTCCAATAGAGTCACCAACTCGACTGCTAGTAACAGCCGAAGACGTTCTACACTCCTGAGCTGTTCCCTCTTTAGGTGTAAAAACAGACGCAATCCCAGGACGATTAAACCAAACATCATTTATCGCTACTCGTCCCGGAGTATTTTACGGACAATGTTCAGAAATTTGCGGAGCCAACCACAGCTTTATACCTATTGTAGTTGAAGCGGTTCCACTAACCGATTTTGAAAACTGATCTTCATCAATGCTAGAAGCTTCACTAAGAAGCTAAATAGGGTATAAGCAACAGCCTTTTAAGCTGTAGACTGGTGACCCCCAACCACCCTTAGTGATATGCCACAATTAAACCCCGGCCCATGATTTCTAATCTTAATCTTCTCTTGATTTGTCCTTTTAACAATTATCCCTCCAAAAGTGTTAAAACATAAAGCATTTAATGAACCCACCACACAAACTACAGAAAAATCTAAACCTAACCCTTGAACCTGACCATGAACCTAAGCTTCTTTGACCAATTTATGAGCCCTGTAATTTTAGGTATTCCACTTATCACTATTGCAATACTTGTCCCATGATTGTTATTTCCCAATCCATCTAACAAATGACTAAATAATCGACTAATTACTTTACAGTCGTGATTTATTCACAATTTCACTAAACAAATTTTATTGCCAATTAATACGCCAGGACATAAATGAGCATTACTTTTAACGTCCTTAATACTACTACTCATGTCCCTCAACCTTTTAGGGTTATTACCATACACCTTTACACCAACCACTCAGCTATCCTTAAATATGGGTTTTGCTGTTCCATTGTGATTGGCAACAGTAGTTATTGGTATACGAAATCAACCAACCATTGCTTTAGGACACCTTCTCCCTGAAGGAACACCCACACCTCTTATTCCCGTACTAATTATTATCGAAACAATTAGCCTTTTTATCCGACCATTAGCCTTAGGAGTCCGACTTACCGCTAATTTAACAGCTGGACACCTATTAATTCAACTAATTGCCACTGCAGCCTTCGTGTTACTTTCAATTATACCTACCGTTGCCATCCTAACATCAATTGTTCTTTTCCTACTTACACTCCTAGAAATCGCCGTTGCAATAATTCAAGCATACGTATTCGTCTTACTTTTGAGCCTTTACTTACAAGAAAACGTCTAATGGCACACCAAGCACACGCCTACCACATAGTCGACCCAAGCCCTTGACCACTAACAGGAGCTGTTGCAGCTCTTCTCCTAACATCAGGCTTAGCCATATGATTCCACTTTGGATCAGTAATTCTTCTCACACTAGGCCTAATTACCATGGTTCTAACAATAATTCAATGATGACGAGATGTAATCCGAGAAGGAACATTCCAAGGACACCATACACCACCTGTCCAAAAAGGCTTACGATATGGAATAATTTTATTTATCACATCAGAAGTCTTCTTCTTTGTTGGATTTTTCTGAGCATTTTACAACTCAAGTTTAGCTCCAACATACGAGCTTGGAGAATGCTGACCACCTACAGGGATTACCCCACTTAACCCATTTGAAGTCCCTCTTCTTAATACAGCTGTACTTTTAGCATCAGGGGTTACTGTAACATGAGCTCATCATAGCATTATGCACGGGGATCGAAAAGAAGCAATTCAATCACTAGTCCTAACAATCCTTCTTGGACTTTACTTCACAGCCCTTCAAGCCATAGAATATTATGAAGCCCCATTCACAATTGCAGATGGAGTTTATGGATCAACATTTTTTGTAGCAACTGGATTCCACGGCCTCCATGTTATCATCGGCTCTTTATTTCTGTCTGTTTGTTTGATACGACAAATTCAATACCATTTTACATCTAAACACCATTTTGGCTTTGAGGCAGCCGCATGGTACTGACACTTTGTTGACGTAGTCTGATTATTCCTTTACGTATCAATTTACTGATGAGGATCATACTTTCTTAGTATTAACCAGTACACGTGACTTCCAATCACAAAGTCTCAGTTAGAATCTGAGAGAAAGTAATGACAGCCACTATTTTAATAATTGCTCTAGCTTTATCAACTATCTTAGCAATCCTAAGTTTTTGACTCCCACAGATCACACCAGATTTAGAAAAACTCTCCCCATACGAATGCGGATTTGATCCTCTGGGCTCTGCCCGATTACCATTTTCCATGCGATTTTTCTTAATTGCTATTTTATTCCTCCTATTTGACCTAGAGATTGCCCTTCTTCTCCCATCCCCATGAGCTGCACAACTTACTTCACCGGATATTGTGATCTTATGAGCAGCTTTAATTCTAACCCTTCTTACCCTAGGCCTAATTTATGAATGACTTCAAGGCGGCCTAGAGTGAGCTGAGTGAGTTGTTAGTCCAAGCAAGACAGTTGATTTCGGCTCAACAAATTATGGATAAACCCCATAACAACTCTATGACACTTATCCACTTTAGCTTCTGCTCAGCTTTTATTCTAGGTTTAACAGGATTAGCCTTAAACCGTTCCCACTTACTCTCAGCCTTACTCTGTCTAGAGGGTACAATACTATCCATATATGTTGGGTTATGTACTTGACCGACTATAACCATAACATTCTCCTTTTCACTGATCCCTATACTTATACTTACTTTTTCAGCCTGTGAAGCCGCAACAGGACTAGCCCTGATAGTTGCCACCACACGAACTCACGGAACAGATAAATTATTTAACCTAAACCTTCTACAATGCTAAAAATTTTATTACCATCACTCATGCTAATTCCGTCGACATGGTTAATAAATAAAAAATGACTATGACCTTCTTTAACCTCTCAAAGCCTTCTTATTTCATTATTAAGCTTAACATGATTTTTTAACCAATCTGAAACAACCCACTTCTCAAACCACTTAATATCCGTTGACCAGATCTCCACCCCGTTACTAATTTTAACCTGCTGACTTCTCCCATTAATACTTCTTGCAAGTCAAAACCACTTAACAACAGAACCTGTCTCACGACAACGAACTTTTATTACCATACTTATCTTTCTTCAACTATCACTGATTATAGCTTTCTCAGCAACAGAGCTAATTTTATTTTATATTATATTCGAAATTACATTAATCCCAACACTAATTATTATTACACGTTGAGGTAACCAGGCCGAGCGTTTAAACGCAGGCACTTATTTTTTATTCTACACCCTGGCAGGCTCTCTCCCTCTTCTGGTTGCCCTTTTGTCATTATATTCATCTACAGGAACATTATCTATAAACCTTCTTCAACTTCTCCCTAATCATATTCCTGTAACTTGAGCTAACAAATCATGATGACTTGCCTGCTTACTGGCCTTTATAGTAAAAATACCTCTTTACGGCACTCATTTATGACTCCCTAAAGCCCATGTAGAAGCCCCAATTGCTGGCTCAATAGTTCTTGCTGCTATTCTCTTAAAACTCGGCGGGTACGGTATTATTCGAATTTCAATTACGCTTTCCCCCGCCATAAAAGAATTGGCTTACCCATTTCTTATTTTATCACTATGAGGTATTATTATAACTAGCTCAATCTGCTTGCGACAAACAGATCTGAAATCCATAATCGCCTATTCATCTGTGAGCCATATAGGTTTAGTTATTTCAGCAGCAATAATCCAAACCCCATGAAGCTTAACAGGAGCAATAATTTTAATAATCGCCCACGGTCTTATTTCATCTGCCCTATTCTGTCTAGCAAATACGAATTACGAACGAACGCACAGTCGAGCATTAATTTTATCACGAGGCCTACAAACCATCCTACCGCTAATGGGCACCTGATGACTAATCTCCAACCTCGCTAACATGGCTCTACCACCATCTCCTAACCTTATAGGAGAAATCACTATTATAACAGCTTTATTTAACTGATCAAACTGAACCATCATTCTAACAGGGCTTGGCACATTGCTAACAGCCAGTTATTCCCTTTATATGTTCTTGATAACACAACGAGGGATAACCCCAGAACATCTTAATGCAATTTCCCCAACACACACCCGAGAACATACTTTAATAACTATGCATTTAATCCCGATTATTCCTTTGATAATAAAACCAGAGCTAATCTGAGGGTTATTTTTCTGTAGATATAGTTTAATAAATACTAGATTGTGATTCTAGAGTTAGAGGTTAAACCCCTCTTATCAACCGAACTTGGCTGGGACCCTAAGAACTGCTAATTACTTAGTTCCGTGGTTCAATTCCACGGCTTGTTCGGCTTTTAAAGGAAAACAGTCTATCCGCTGGTCTTAGGAACCAGAAACTCTTGGTGCAAATCCAAGTAAAAGCTATGAATTTTCCACTAATTTTCAACTCCTCTATATTAATTACAATTTCAATTTTAATTTTACCCATTTTTTTGTCAACCTTTAATATGCATACTTTTAACCTCCACTACTTAATCAAAACATCAGTAAAAACAGCTTTTTTTGTTAGCATGGTTCCACTTGCTATTTTTCTAGACCAGGGCCTAGAGTCAATCACCACTAACTTCCACTGAATAAACATCAATACTTTTGACATTAACATTAGCTTCAAATTTGATATTTACTCCTCAATCTTCCTCCCTATTGCCCTATTTGTTACATGATCTATTCTAGAATTCGCCACCTGGTATATAGCCTCAGATCCATTAGTTACTCGATTTTTTAAATACCTTTTAACATTCCTTGTAGCTATGGTTGTTCTAGTAACAGCCAACAACTTTTTCCAATTTTTTATCGGGTGAGAGGGGGTTGGAATCATATCCTTCCTTTTAATTGGGTGATGGTACGCCCGAGCTGATGCAAACACAGCAGCCCTTCAGGCAGTAATCTATAACCGAGTTGGAGACATCGGACTAATCTTAAGTATGTCTTGACTAGCAATAAACTTTAATTCATGAGAGATACAACAAATCTTTATACTTAATACAGAAAACCTTACACTACCACTCCTTGGGTTAATCCTAGCAGCTACTGGCAAATCTGCACAATTTGGCCTTCACCCTTGACTGCCTGCCGCAATAGAAGGACCCACCCCTGTTTCTGCCCTACTTCACTCTAGCACAATAGTAGTTGCAGGGATTTTTTTGCTTATCCGAATTCACCCAATTATAAATAATAATCAAACTGCACTTACAATCTGTTTATGTTTAGGGGCCATCACAACACTATTTACAGCCGCCTGCGCTTTGACTCAAAATGATATTAAAAAAATTGTAGCATTCTCTACATCCAGTCAGCTAGGACTAATAATAGTAACTATCGGACTCAATCTCCCTCAATTAGCCTTCTTTCACATCTGCACCCACGCATTCTTTAAAGCCATGTTATTCCTGTGCTCGGGCTCTATTATTCACAGCCTTAACGATGAGCAAGATATCCGAAAAATGGGTGGTTTACAACACTCACTACCAGTCACCACATCTTGCTTAACAATTGGTAGTTTAGCCCTTACAGGAACCCCCTTTCTAGCAGGCTTCTTCTCAAAAGACGCCATTATTGAAGCCCTTAACACTTCTCAAACTAATACCTGAGCCTTAGCAATAACACTAATTGCAACATCATTCACAGCCATTTATAGCTTTCGAATTGTTTTCTTCGCATCTATGGGCCACCCACGATTAAACTCACTCTCTCCTATCAACGAGAACAACAAAGCGGTAATCAACCCCATTAAACGATTGGCTTGAGGAAGCATCCTGGCTGGGCTGCTAATTTCATCCAACATATTACCAATCAACTCCCCCATTATAACTATACCAGCCCTTGCAAAACAAGCAGCTATTATTGTAACTATTACCGGGTTAATTATTGCTATAGATTTATCTAAACTGACAACTTCTATAAACAAAACATCAAAAACTAAAATACACTCTTTTTCCAACCTGCTCGGATTTTTTCCAACTATTATTCACCGAGCCCTACCAAAAACTAACCTTAACCTAGCACAAAGTATTGCAACTCATCTAATTGACCTATCCTGATATGAAAAAGCAGGCCCACAAGGATTGGCAAACCAACAGCTGCCAATAATTAAAACCACTTCAAATATTCAACAAGGACTTATCAAAACTTACCTAACCCTTTTTTTAATAACCTCAGCAATTATTATTGCCCTACTCTAATGCACGAAGACTCCCACCATATTGACTTCGAGTTAATTCAAACACCACAAATAAGGTTAACAACAAAACTCACCCGCCAATAAACAGTAACCACCCACCACATGAATATATTAAAGCCACCCCTACTCAATCACCACGCATAACATAACCTCCTAATTCACCAGACTTATTTATTCCATCAACCTCAACTCCACCTAAAAGTATGTATCACACCAAAACACTCACTAAATAAACTAATACATAAAATACAACTGATCAACTACCCCATGCTTCAGGATAAGGTTCAGCAGCCAAAGCTGCTGAATAAGCAAACACCACCAACATTCCACCAAGATAAATTAAAAAAAGAACAATAGACAAAAATGAAGACCCAAACGCAGCAATCACTAAACACCCAGCCCCTGCCGCTATTACCAGCCCCAAAGCAGCATAATAGGGAGATGGATTTGAAGCAGCAGCTACCAGCCCTAAAACCAACACAATTATTGAAAAAGAAATTATATAAATCATAATTCCCACCAGGATTCTAACCAGAACCTGTGATCTGAAAAACCACTGTTGTTATTCAACTATAGGAACTAATGGCACCAAACATCCGTAAGTCACACCCATTAATTAAAATTATTAATAACTCCTTCATCGACCTTCCAGCCCCATCAAACATCTCATCATGATGAAACTTCGGATCTCTTCTTGGGGTTTGTTTAATTGCCCAAATCGTTACAGGGCTCTTTCTCGCAATACACTATACAGCAGACACATCAATAGCATTTTCTTCAGTAGCCCATATCTGCCGAGACGTCAACTATGGTTGATTGATCCGAAATCTACATGCCAACGGAGCCTCATTCTTCTTTATCTGCATCTACCTACACATCGGACGAGGCCTATATTACGGCTCGTTCTTGTTCAAAGAAACATGAAACATTGGTGTTATTCTCCTATTTCTAGTAATAGCTACAGCATTCGTCGGCTATGTCCTTCCATGAGGACAAATGTCCTTCTGAGGGGCTACAGTAATTACTAATCTTCTTTCTGCTATTCCGTACATCGGAAACGTACTAGTCCAATGAATTTGGGGAGGTTTCTCTGTAGACAACCCTACCCTAACTCGATTTTTTGCTTTCCATTTTCTCCTTCCATTTGTTATTGCCGGAGCCAGCATCCTCCACCTCCTGTTTCTCCACGAAACAGGGTCTACGAACCCAACAGGATTAAACTCAGACCCAGACAAAGTTCCTTTCCACCCATACTTCTCTTATAAAGATCTTCTGGGCTTCCTAATTATACTCACAGCACTTACCCTTTTAGCCATATTTTCCCCTAATCTATTAGGTGACCCTGATAACTTCACCCCTGCTAACCCTTTAGTCACCCCCCCTCACATTAAACCAGAATGATACTTTCTATTCGCCTACGCTATTCTACGATCAATTCCAAATAAACTAGGCGGAGTACTAGCCCTTGTTCTTTCTATCTTAATCCTAGCTCTCATGCCCCTTCTCCACACATCTAAACAACGAAGCTTAATGTTCCGACCATTAACACAAATTATGTTCTGAGCCTTGGTAGCAGATACACTAATCTTAACCTGAATCGGAGGCCAACCAGTTGAAGATCCCTACATCATAATCGGACAGTCAGCCTCGGTAATCTACTTCTCGATCTTTATTATTATATTCCCACTTGTTGGGTGAGTAGAAAATAAACTATTAAACTGATAGTCCTGATAGCTTAATCTAAAGCATCGGTCTTGTAAGCCGAAGATTGGAGGCTAACACCCTCCTCAAGACTTTTACTTTTTGGCAGTTGTTAGCTGATCGAGAAAGAAGGAATTAAACCTCCACTATTGACCCCCAAAGCCAACATTCTAATTAAATTATCTCCCGTCATATGCACTTTGTAACGCTATGCACTATTTACATTATATGTATATCGAGCATAAATTTATATACCCCCTGTCTAATATATTCAACTAAATATCAAGAATTAAACATATTCTATGTCTATATACATAATATGTTTTTATAGCATAAATTTATATACCCCCTGTCTAATATATTCAACTAAATATCAAGAATTAAACATATTCTATGTCTATATACATAATATGTTTTTATAGCATAAATTTATATACCCCCTGTCTAAACATATAGTGCTCAACCAATAATATCAAATATTAACATTAATACTATCAACAAAAATACAGGTTTTAAATAACTTGACTTATAACATGAATGTGAATTATTAATAAAACTAATAACATTAAACATTTATTGTTCCAGTTGTACATCTCCTACGCTTAATACTCATACGTACTGTTTCACTCAGAATATCATATACTCATAACATTTATTAATCGTATTCTTCCATAACAACATATTATAACGTAATTACTTATAAGTTATCTAAAAACACACATATATAAAAAACATTTTAATAATGCTAGTCACAAAAACTTAACAATCCTCAATCATTATAATCTAACATAAACTGAAATATTATAAGTATTTGCTAAAAACATATAATTTATGAATTTCAACTTAATAATGTTTTATTGTACATAATACAGTAATATAATACAAATATTTATTGCAATAAAAACCCTTTAATCCACTATCTTCATGATAACCTCAGTGTCGCTAAGACAAATAAATATCAAACAAGCAGTGTTAATAATTTATAACCAAAATTAACTAATTCTAGCAGAGACTGTGATTTCAACCCCTCCTCACTTTACCCAGCCTGGAGTGATGTCTGATGCAAGATGCCCTGAATCTGCCGTACCTGGATCTAGGCCGGATTACTGATGAAGTTTAAAAAGCATCTGCCGATAGTGAATCTGTGGGATCTTAACCTAAAACTAGTCCCTAGTGTAATTCAGTAAAGCATCATTTCTATGCGTTAGTCCATCTCGCCCCCAGCCCAGCCTAGTTACTAATTGGATTGCATACATAGTTTTTTATCTTATTGGATTTCATCAGCATCTCAGTAGTGGCTAACAGCGCATATTACATATCAGGGTAGAACATAGATCTTATTGGCTAAGACGTACACGAAGTATTATCTCATGGTGTTAAAAATGAATGCAGGATTGACATATTTTACCCTTAATCACAATGTGTTCCTCAACTTTCCTGTTATTTACCACCTGGGTTGAGACTAATCTGTATTAAGGACGTTTCCGCGCGCTAAACCCCCCTACCCCCCAAATTAATTTTTTCCTGTAAAACCTTGTATTTTCCCGTCAAACCCCGAAACCGGAAAAAATTTTACATTCTAAACTAATTTATTTTAACTAAACTCTAAAAAGTTTCTAGGTCAACTGAATAAGATGTTCTCCTAATCTTTTTGCCTTCGTGAGATAGTTAAAATAGGGTGCCATAACCCAAACCCAAAAATTCATTGTATATATATCGTATGTGTTGTGATAAATTCAATATCAGTCTCTCCACTAGCACAACACTTTTTTTAAAAACACATTATAACGTTGCATATTAACAAATAGCTTTTTGTACT